CCAAGAACAGAATATTCGGAGGACTCTTCTAACTACAGAAAAATATGTATATGTAATTGTCAGCAAAGTTGTTTCTTTTTTTTTGTCAAATCCAAAAAATCTTCTTACCTTATTTTATACATAGGTCATCCCATCACGTCAGCAGTAGATAAAAAGTGGGTAAAACACCCATTTTTCCAATAGATGGTTCAAATTGGTTTATCGACATGAGTGTTATATATCGAAAAAAAAAAAAAAAAATTCCAATATAGTAAAAACCAGCCTTGTATTAACGTAGTGATAGAAAGAGTACCATGCTGCACCGGATTTCAAACGTTTTCGCTTTAACCATGCTATTGGACCTACTTTATTGGTTCATAGAGAATCAAAATTGATTTACCAAAAACTCGCGAAATGCTATGGTTCTTCCATATGATTTCTGAAATTATTCAGAAGTAATTCGCGGGATTATGCACTTTTTTTGTTATAACTAAAAAAAGTGCAGCTGGTCGGATCCAGCCCCTTTTTTGAAAAAAAAAACAACTCGCACACACTCCCTTTCCAAAAAAGATCAATACACCAAGCACTACACTTAGATTTATTGGATTTGTTGCTAAAATATCGGTATTAAACCCGAAACTCCCGGCGGATGACCAGTAACCCAAATAAACAACAGAATCGCTTACGTTTTTCATATGATCTCCCTAGAATAAAAAAGGCAAAAAAGTTCTTTTTGGATCACTTCGCCCCCCCCTGTATTTTCTTTCTAAACCTAAACAGTGTAAAAAGTCTATTCTATATAGAACTAGATTTTACTTTTTCTCGACTGCGAATGAGAATTAGATACTCACTCGGACTTCTGTTACTTGTGAAATAACCTGTGTTTGTTGAAACATTTCAGTTCTATTGGACTAAGATAAGAAGGGGAAGAAAAAAGTAAGATGATATGCAAACACCCCCACCCAAAATCTGTCCTTCCTGGAAATTGGGTATTATCTTAACTAATATAAGTAATTGTAGGAGGGAATTTTTGGATGGGAAGGGTGGGGGAATAAAAAAATGTAGTTTTGAGTTAGATTTCTAGGATTAGATTAAACAAAAGGATTTGCAAATAAAAGCGCTAATGCTACAACTAATCCATAAATTGTTAAAGCTTCCATGAAAGCCAGACTAAGCAATAAAGTACCTCTTATTTTCCCCTCCGCTTCGGGTTGTCTCGCAATACCTTCTACAGCTTGGCCCGCAGCAGTACCCTGACCAACTCCAGGTCCAATAGAAGCAAGTCCGACGGCTAATCCAGCAGCAATAACGGAAGCAGCAGAAACCAGTGGATTCATTAGAAGTTCCTCGCACCAAAATAAAGAAATGGTTAATGATACAAGCAACCAATGAATTAGAACTCCATTTTTCATCACTAAAATTGATCCAGGCGAAGTAACTCATAACTCTGGTGTGAAGTTCTACACATTTACTTCGTCCGTTGCTTTGTCCCGAATTGTTCGTTCTATTCTTTCTTGATTTCGTTGCTTATTCAATTCCCAGTGACATACGAAACCGAAGTAGTTCTATTGATGAAATCCCCGTCTAAATTCATAGCAATAAACCAAATTAGATCTCCCCTTAGGTCATATATACCTAATCCATTATCACATATACAAGCCCATTTTAGATAATGTAAACCTACTCTTCCTATCTTAGAGTCAATCAGATTCTAGAATACGTCTTCGAAAAAGTTGACTTAGAATCATTAGATTAGAAATACCTAGGGCACCACTCGCTCCCCTACCACCTTTGTTTTTAAGAATCGAGTTTTTTTCTTCTTTTATTCCTTTTTTCATTTCATTATTCTAGAAAAATAGACGAATTCATTAGATCGAATCATTGCAGAACAATCTTAGTATTTGATTGATTTAAGCTGATGCAATTCCAATTTTTTTAAAACAAACAAAAAATATCCTAATATTAGTATTACTTTGCTTTTATCGAAGCTAAAAAGCTTATTTCAAAATCAAAAACATGTCAATGATGACCTTCCATCGATTCTCCTATATAAGCCGCAGCTAAAGTTGCAAAAATAAGAGCTTGAATACCACTTGTAAATAATCCAAGGAACATGACAGGTATCGGAACCACTAAAGGTACTAAAGAAACAAGAACAACAACTACTAATTCATCAGCTAATATATTCCCGAAAAGTCGAAAACTAAGTGATAAAGGTTTTGTGAAATCTTCTAAGATATTAATAGGTAAAAGAATTGGAGTTGGTTGAATGTATTTACCAAAATAACCCAATCCCTTTTTGCTAAGACCCGCATAAAAATATGCTAGTGACGTGAGTAAAGCTAAAGCAACAGTAGTATTTATATCATTCGTAGGTGCAGCTAACTCCCCTTCAGGTAACTGTATAAGTTTCCAAGGTAAAAGAGCCCCAGACCAATTCGAAACAAAAATAAACAGAAACAGAGTTCCAATAAAGGGAACCCAAGGACCATATTCTTCTCCAATCTGAGTTTTACTCACGTCTCGAATGAATTCAAGAATGTATTCGAAAAAATTCTGACTGCTAGTCGGAATAGTTTGTGGATTCCGAATAGAGATAGCGGTTGAACCTAATAAGATAGCAATTACAACCCAAGAAGTGATAAGTACCTGGGCATGTACTTGGAAACCCCCGATTTGCCAATACAAATGTTGACCTACTTCCACACCGGATAGAGCATAGAATATGTTGATGGAACATGATAGAACGTTCATATTGCCCTCTGACAGAAATAGAATTTGAAAAGGAATTATTTTGATTCAACCGTCGGTTTTTAAAATTTTATATTTTGTATATCAACAAATCACACAATATCCCCATTAATTTTTCTTTTTTCATTCCAAAACCGTACAAGCAATTCGAAAAAGGTCCAAAAGTCATTTTCTCTTATTATATATAAATCAAAGCTTTCGTATATATCTCGAACGACCCTCACAAATAGCAAATACTAGTTTGTTAAGAATTAATCGGATCGAAGCTATAGCGTCATCATTCGCTGGAATCGAAATATCTGCAAGATCGGGATCACAATTTGTATCAATTAAACAAATTGTTGGAATTCCCAAAGTGATACACTCTCGAAGAGCCGTATCTTCTTCTTGCTGATCAATGATGATTACAATATCGGGTAACCCTGTCATATATTTAATTCCACCCAAATATGTTTGCAAGTGCGATAATTGTCTCTTCAACATAGCGGCATCTCTTTTTGGAAGACGGCTGAGCCCCCCCATTTTTTGTTCCATTCTTAAATCCCGGAACTTATGAAGTCGTGTTTCTGTCGTGGACCAATTTGTTAACATACCACCGAGCCATTTTTTATTAACATAATGACATCGAGCCCTTATTGCAGCTCGGGCTACCAAATCGGCTGCTTTTTTTTTTGTCCCAACAATTAAAAATTGGTTTTCCTTACTTGCTGCATCAAAAACTAAATCACAAGCTTCTGATAAAAAACGCGCCGTTCTCGTAAGATTTATAATATGAATACCTTTACGCTTTGCAGAGATATAAGGTACCATTCGCGGATTCCACTTTCTAGTACCATGACCAAAATGAACTCCCGCTTCCATCATCTCTTCCAAATTGATGTTCCAATATCTTTTTGTCATTTCTCTCCACACTTCCTCTCTTTTTTTTTTAGAGACGACGTACCCCGAAATAAAATAAATAATTGTTCCGATGGAACCTTCCCTTCTACCGGAGATTGGCCATTGAGACACAATCCAGGGCTCCTTTCTATTTGTATTCCTGGTTATTTTTCTTACTTAATTCTAGTTACTTAATTCTTAATTTATCTTAATTTATATTTATAATTAATTTAAATTATCAAATGGCCGGATCAACTACAGACTAGTTAAACGGGATGAATCCGCTCTTAGAAATCATTAAATCCCAGAAATGATTGTTCTAATGTATCATGGGAATTCTTTGAAATGTAAGAATGAAATAAATCTCTATGGTGGACCAAAATATTTTGCATTTTCCCCTCAAATAAATTTTTATTATTTTGGTGCCTTGAACGATGTACTAATTCTTTGAATCCGGTACCAACGGGTATCATACTGCCCAAAACAACGTTTTCTTTTAGGCCCTTCAACCAATCTATACGACCCCGTAGAGCAGCTTTTGCTAAGACGCGCGCGGTTTCTTGAAAACTCGCTTCAGATATGAAACTTTGAGTATTCAGAGATGCTCTTGTTATTCCCAATAAACTAGCTCGGTAACAGATTGCTTCGTCCAAAGCCCGCCCCGTTCGTTCCACTCGCAACAATCCTATTAGTTCTCCGGGTGAAAAAACATTAGACATTCCATCTTCTGAAACTAAAACTTTTGATGTTATTTGACGTACAATAATTTCGAGATGCCTATTATGAATCTGCACGCCCTGGGATCGATAAACCTTTTGTATTTTATTAACCAAAGAGATACGACTTTGCGCTATAGTTAGTTCGACACCAATCAAGAATCCCCAAGGAATTCCAAGAATTCTTGTTATATGCTCGTTCCAACCCTCAACTCTCTTTTCTAGGTTCATTGATATTGAATCAATCGAACGTACTTCCAAGACTTGTTCCACTTTTGGAAGACCCTGCGTTATATCACCAGATCTTGATTTTTCATATATAAATGTAACTAAAGAATCCCCCGTATAAAAGATTTCTCCATAATGTCCATGAACAGTTGCTCCTGGCGTGGCTAAATAGGGTTTAGCTGATCTAATTATTATAGAATCAACTTGAACAATTAAAACTTGGCCCGGCTTTAGGTGGGGCCCATGTTTCGCTATACATGAAGTTTCACAAATAAACTGCCCAAGACTAATTATTGTGGGTCTTTCTTCACAAAAATGACAATGGATAAAATACCAATTCAAATAAAATGGATTCAAAAATTTTTTACTGCATAGATCGGGATTCGAAATCCTTCGATTTTCATCCATTAAATAATATTGAATTATGTGAAAAGTCTTTTTAAAATTGTCAAGTTGAAAATATTTCATTACCAAAATTTGATTATGGGTTAGTAAACGGTCAAAATGCGTAATTGGAAGGGCTATTCCTAAGGAACCCAATGATTTCAATTTTCTAACTGAAACTGTGGGGGGGTCTCGTTTAAGTGCTTCTTTTATTTCATTGTGATAATTTACAGCGTTGAACGGCCCCATTTGAAAACAATTGGATGATGACAAAATTATCAAAGATTTTTCTTCGTTATTTATCTTCAACAAGGTACGAATAGTTACTTGATTTTGGATAAGGGGTTGCTGAATCCCTGCCTTGGCATAAAACGGATTGATATAGGTGCGACTTGATCCAGTATTATAGATCAACCATGAACTTGATGAATCGTTCCTTTTTCCGGTATACAAAAGAGGGGAGTTTACTAAGTCGATTCTTATAAAATCTCGAATCAGATCATTTGTCTTTATTTGAACAAAGGAAACGTGGGCCTCCCCGATAGAAGAATCTTTTTTAGCGTGGTTCCAATTCAATACTAAACAAGTTCGAACTAATTGACTACTTGTGTCAGGAATTCCAAAAAAGGCTTTACCATTTCCATAAAGGATATAATTGACAATTCGAAGTTTCATGTTATCCCTTTCTTGCAACGGATCCTGAGGGAAAAGTGTTGATAAATTTATACCGTCTGCTATTTCATATGTTTCTACAGGTCGAACTAAAACAAAATACTTTGTCTTGATCGGTATGATCCCTTGGACATAAATCCAATTTTTCCATTTATTTTTGGATTCCTTCGGATTTCTTTTTCCCGTTCCTGGTGGTATTAAGATGGTGCTGTGTCGGACTATCCGATCTGCCTCTCCAGGAAAATAAATATTTCCAGAAAAGATTTGAAGTTCAATCCTTTTTTTTTTTCTCTCTACTCGGACCAATCCGCCTACTCGGCTTCTTCTATTTAAAGTGATTAGTGTATCTCCTCCAATGATACTATTATTACGCACCATTATGGAAGAAGATCCAGGCAAAATATGTGCTTCCTCGGGAATGAAAAAAAACCGATCAACTTGCATTTGGTATTTTGGCTGAAATTCTTTTGCCCCTTGATAATCAACCAAATCCTCTTTTTTAACAATTGAATGCACCTCCGTAGTCCCATATTTTGTAATTCCTGAGCTGTTTCTTCTGTATTGAGGATCATCAAAATAAGCAAAAATACTATTTCTGCGGAAAATACCCTTTATGGGTATTTCAACCAAGATATCGGAATCTGAATCGAGCATTGGTTCTTTCGTTCGTTCTTGAATCCACTGGAATGGAATGATCAATCTATTGCTTCGCCTCTTTGACAATAAAGTAGAATTCTCATAGAGAATAGCAGGATATAGTATATTGCAATGACCAGTATATATGATTTTATTTAATTCGGAATAAACAGGAAGATTTCCCTCGTTTTTACCCGAAATTTTCGAACGAAAGGGTTTATTTTTCACTGGCTCATTAGTTACGGAGCGGTTAGAATTATATCGTCGTTCGACAGAACGTGAATGAATGTTCAGTTGATCTTGATCTTTGTGAAGCGAAAAAGGGACTACACTAGCTTCGCACGACCCTCCCGCTAATATCCATAAATGACTTGTTTTTGGTAAAAGATGAACATTACCATATGTAAATTCAGATGCATGGTACACATTGGTACTCCAGTGCATTTCGCCCTCTGAATCAGAATAGATATGTTTTCGAGCCTTCTCTTTAAAATTGAAAGTGTATGTTCCAGCGCGAATCTCAGCAATCACTTGTTCGGATTCTACATATTGGTCATTTTGGACTAAAAGAAAACTCTTAGGTGGAATATTCACATTATGTAGAATGTCTTCACTCTCAATAGTTATAGACAAGTCTATATAACACAGAAAAGCCGGGTGTCCGTGACGTGTACGTGTGGGATAAACCAAATCCTCATTAAATTTGATTTTTCCATTAGAGGGGGCTCGTACATGTTCTGCAGTACCCCCAGTGAATACTCCACCAGTATGAAAAGTTCTTAATGTTAGTTGAGTACCCGGTTCTCCAATAGATTGACCCGCAATAATACCTACAGCTTCCCCCAATTCAACCAGGTCGCCATGAGTAGGACTCCGTCCATAACAGAATCGACAGATCCAAAATATACTCCTACAAGTAAAGGGAGTTCGAATAGATATTGGATGTATCCGAAAGGTTACGAATCGATTGATAAGTCCAATACCAATATCTTTATTTCTAATGGCAATGCATCGCGGTCCCATATATATATCATCTGCTAGTACACGCCCAATCAATGTTTGAATAAAAACTTTTTCCGACATCATCCCATTTAGAGGACTCACTGAAAACCCCTGTGTGGTGCCACAATCTGTTCTACGCACAACAATATGTTGAACTACTTCAACAAGTCTGCGCGTCAGATATCCAGCATCTGATGTTCGTACAGCAGTATCCACAACCCCCTTGCGTGCTCCGTAGCAAGAAATGATATAT